GATCAGATCAATCCCCGGGGTTTATCGAAATGGAAAAAGTAAGGACGAGTTGCAATGCGTTCGTTATGTACAACTACAAAGTCAAAAATATTCGAATTCGATGAATTTCATAATTCATAGATCATTTTTCACTTATTGAATGATAAATCACTACAAGTGACGGAGATAGACGATTTAAATAATAGAAAACCCAATATTTAAAAATGCTATCGAGAATGACTGGAAGAATACAAACAAGACAAGATATAATTTGATCATTATGAACAAATCCAAAATCTTTGTAGACAGAGTTAATTAGTAGTTCCCAACCACGGGTCGAATGAAATCCGAGACATAAATCGGCTAATAAAAGAATAGCAAGCGCTTTTGTTGTGTCACTTAAGTTATATAGGAATTCCTGAGTCCACGAGTTAAGAATCCCAAGTTCTTTATTACCCAAAATAGAATAACCACTTAGAATAAGGAAAGAGATGAAATTTGTCGATAAGTACAAAATCATATGAATACGATCCTCGTTGTGCATCTTGATTAATTGGATTGTTTCGTTCTGGATTCCTATACGAAGGTTTTGGAGAGGTGTTTCCGCGTCTTCCTTGATCATTTCGTCTAAGAGGAGAAGTTCGTCTAATTCGATGAATTTTTCGAGAATACTCTTTTCTTCAATCTCGTTCAAAAAAGGTTCGGATTGCGCAGTATTCCACCAATTAGTAACCCAAGATTCTAGACTTTTCTTAAATAAGAGAGAAATAGACCGGGGCAAAAAGACTATAGCTGCAAGATATAAAAGAGGAGTGAATGCTTTCTTTTTTGCCATTTTTTTATCTATGAATTGTTAATGAACCCCCTCAGTCGTCGACTCGGGGCCCTCTAATATTTCGCTTACACACGAGTTCTATTCCAAGGTATCGAACCGAGGAATCTATTCAATCTTTTTCTTTGTGCGTTAGGCCTTAGTTCTTGAATCGAGAAAGAGGACAGAAATTGACTTAAGAAGCTACTTTGAATTCGAATGAATAAAGAATCCAAAAAATATTCTTTTTCGATATATCAACTCAATTGGGTAAAAGTATCTCCCTTCGAGGCGTACCGGAAAGAACAACTTTAAGGAATGAATATGATTCATATTTTGAGACGAAAGAACTCTCTTTCTATTATTCTAGAAAAATTCGAAAAATTTCACTGACTCTCAGGAGTCAGGGAGCGAATAATTGAGGGAAGTTTCTGAAGAATCTTGTGATGATCCAAAATGAGCAGCAAACCAAAGCAGGAATTGGCTAGTTATCCTTAATCGTTATAAGGGATCCAATTGTTTGGACAGTAAGGAGCACAAAAACAGATAAATTAAGGCGTGTAGATTGAAACAAAATTTACATATGATCTATCTGAATCTAAAGTTTCAATTTCACCAAGTCTGGATTTGATTTATAGATATTGGACTTCAAATAGAAAATAGAAACTGGTAAAATTTTTTCTAAATGATTGAGTATGCGAGAAATCTATTATTTCAATTTGTTACTTCTTGTTATTATTGAATTGTGTAGATTTACATACCGATAAAAGACCTCAAAACACATAGAAATTCGTGATAGAAACAGAGGATTCGTGAGTTTTTCCCCTCCGGATGAGAAATTTGCTCACCGTTCTCAAAAGACTTCAATGGGTACACGCAAGAAATAGGCCAATTTCGCAGCTTTTTGTTCCATTTCCCACGCAGTCAAATTCTCATCAGTACGAGTCAATGGAAGGGCTCTCTGTCCTCGGATATCCATATAAAGGACACGACGAGCATAAAGACCCTCTTGAACTTCTATTCGGACGGACTGAATATCTTTTATAAGGAATCGGAGAAAGATACGCCTATTTTTACCGGGAAATCCCCAACGAAAGATACACACGATTCCTTCTTTTCGATCGAATCGATCATAACCACTACCTACATTCCAAGAAATTGTGCACCACAAATAGGAGGTAATAAAAAGACCCGCGATCCCATAGAAAGACATCACAATCCCTTGTGGAAAAAAAACAATTTGCTGAAACGGAAATAACGAGATCCAAGTTCTACCAAGATAACTGGAAGTTCCAACCAACAAGAATCCTAATGAACCTAAAAAAAGGATAACAGTCCAGCAGAAATTACTTGTTTTTCGAGATCCCGTTATAGGTTCTATCCATATATGTTCTGATCGACAACTCATACTTGATCCGGTTTCAGTTTCTTGGAATTGAGAGAATATCCCAAATGAATTGTTTCTGTTTCCGAAGTAACTCTCATCAACTAGCACTAGTTTGATAGGAACTTTTAAGAGTAATTCATTAAGGAATAATTCATTAAATTGATTAGATCTAAACTAATAACATATCCTTCGTACGACCCCACCAAAGATATCCACATACGCCATTTGCCCATATATCGTGAGTTTTCGACGGAAGCTGCTTCTACCATCTTTCACTAATACCGGCGTTATTATAGAAGTCGAAAACCAAACGAATGAGATTTTATCCCATCGGTTCTAAACAATCTTATTTTTTTGAACATAAAGAAATAAAGACGCGATTGTGATTGCCGGAAATACTAGGCCTACTAAAGGTACCAAAAAAGAGGGAAAGTTAAGAATTGGCATAGAATGTGTACCTCGATTTACTATTTGTACCTCTTATTATTATTTCATCGATATTCTATTATACTAAAAGATTGATGAAATAATAATAAGAGGTACAAATAGTCCGTGTTCTTAATCGGACTCTGCCTCTTTTTCCAGTCGGCGTAAATGGTTGAAGGCCCCAGTCCAATAACCAAGTTCCGCTGTATAGACGAACGCGTCCAGGTTTTCTTGATAGACTGCCTCGAGCACTCGGTAGAAAACGACAAGTTTTGCCGTTTCCCAAGCCCTACGAGTTTTTGTAATTCTATCGAAATGGCGATCGATTAAGTTGATGCCTTCCACTTGGGCAAGGTCGAAGACGTCGTCCAAACCCTTCACGGACAGGCCCTTATAGATAGCTTCATCACACCTCCTCAAAAGATAGAGACGGGCCATTGTATCAAACAAATTCCGTGCTTGCGGCCTTCTCCTCAAAAAATGCAGAAATGCACGTGCAAGTGTGGCAAACAAGAAATTGGGTGTAATCCCCCTGTTCACAAGATATGCACGCACAAGGCTGGTACACAAAGAGTGTGTTCCAAGCCCCACCCCTAAAACATACGTAAAGGCCAGCCTGTCAAACAAGGAAGTTGTTTGGGCTTCCCTGTTATACAGGTATGAAAGTGCGATTCGTTGCTTCCACGAATCGCCCCAAGTTAAAAGATACCTAAGGACAAGTCGGGCAAACAATGAATCTACCCTCATATTCCAAAAACGACGGAATACTTTGGGGTCGATGTAATATGGTTTCTGGTTCATAGTTCAGCTCCATTTTAAGGTTTAAAAATAAGTTGTCTTTCTGATGTATTTATTTCAAAGAAATAAAATCAAATTGGATGGCAATAGAAAACAATTTTCTTTTTCTTTCAAATTCCTTTTCTTGAGAAAAAATCCTAGGCGAGACTGTGATGAAAAGAAGAAAATTTGGATAAGAGCAATAATTAGTTATACTGACTATAAAGAACAAATGGAAACTTGCTTTAACTAAACAGTTCTGGATTTCAAGTCAAATTGGCGAATCCGGTCTATTTCCACATTCATTAGGAGTGCGTCTATGCTTCTGCTTTACGAATATGACATTTTTTGGGCATTTTTAATAATATCAAGTCTTATTCCTATTTTGGCCTTTTTTATTTCGGGAGTCTTAGCCCCCATTAGCAAAGGGCCGGAGAAACTTTCTAGTTATGAATCCGGTATCGAGCCTATCGGCGAGGCTTGGTTACAATTTCGAATTCGCTATTATATGTTTGCTCTCGTTTTTGTTGTTTTTGATGTTGAAACGGTTTTTCTTTATCCATGGGCAATGAGTTTCGATCTATTGGGTGTATCTGTATTTCTCGAAGCTTTTATTTTTGTGCTTATTTTAATTGTTGGTTCGCTTTATGCATGGCGAAAGGGGGCATTGGAATGGTCTTAGCTCCGAAATATTAAGAAAATAAAAAGAAAAAAGGAAAAATTGAGACAGTTATGAATTCCATTGACTTTCCCTTACTTAATCGAAGAACCCAAAATTCCGTTATTTCAACTACACCAAATGATCTTTCAAATTGGTCAAGACTCTCTAGTTTATGGCCGCTTCTCTACGGTACCAGTTGTTGCTTCATTGAATTTGCTTCACTAATAGGCTCACGATTCGACTTTGATCGGTATGGACTAGTACCACGCTCAAGTCCGAGACAAACAGACCTCATTTTAACCGCCGGAACCGTAACAATGAAAATGGCCCCTTCTTTAGTGCGACTATATGAACAACTACCGGAACCTAAATATGTTATTGCTATGGGAGCATGTACAATTACCGGGGGGATGTTCAGTACCGATTCTTATAGTACGATCCGCGGCGTTGATAAGCTAATTCCTGTGGATATTTATTTGCCGGGTTGTCCACCAAAACCAGAAGCAGTGATAGATGCTATAACAAAACTTCGCAAAAAAATCTCTCGAGAAATCTATGCAGATAGAATTAGGTCTCAGCGAACGAATCGTTGTTTTACGACCTCTCACAAGTTTCAAGTTTTTTGTAGTAGTCATACTGGAAATTATGATCAAGGACTCCTTTCTCAACCGCCATCTACTTCAGAGATACCGCGCGAAACCTTTTTCAAATACAAAAGTCAAATTCAGTCTCTTTCCACGAATTCGTGAATTAGACAGCATTCTTTTGTACAGAATAAAACCAAATAAAAAGTCATGGCTCAATCTTCATAAATTTCATCGGAAATGTGTGAAATACTTATACAAAAAATGCGGGAGAGAGAATAAAGATGCAGGGTCATTTGTCTGCTTGGCTAGTCAAGCACGGGCTAATTCATAGATCTTTGGGCTTTGATTACCACGGAATAGAGACTTTCCAAATAAAGGCCGAGGATTGGCATTCCATTGCTGTCATTTTTTATGTATATGGTTACAATTATCTACGCTCCCAGTGTGCCTATGATGTAGCACCAGGCGGACTCTTAGCTAGTGTGTATCATCTTACGAGAATAAAGTATGGCGTGGATCAACCCGAAGAGGTATGTATAAAAGTATTTGCCTCAAGGAAGGATCCGAGAATTCCGTCTGTTTTCTGGGTTTGGAAAAGTGTGGATTTTCAAGAACGGGAATCCTACGATATGGTGGGAATCTCTTATGCTAATCATCCGCGTTTGAAACGTATTTTAATGCCTGAAAGTTGGATAGGGTGGCCTTTGCGTAAAGATTATATTACCCCCAAATTTTATGAAATCCAAGATGCTCATTGAATGATAAAACATGGATCTTCACTTCTAGAATTCTATAGATTCCAGGCTCTGTTCTCGGTGAAACATAGGAATTTAGGTCTCATTTGTAGTCTGGCTAGGATAACAAACAAGACAAGACACTTGGGGCTTCATTGGGATTCTCAAATTTGAGATATACTTATTTCGGATGATCCAAGCCAATAGGATGAACCAAATGAGTTCTGCTCAAAAGAATAGAAATCTAGACTCTCGTGTCTTAGATACTTTGTCGAAGAAAGTCTTTACCCATCTATCAACTAAAAATAGATGGGATATCTCTCTAAAAACCGAGAGGGCTAATATGTATTATGATCTAGACTCTTAATGAATTGAATCAATTAAATGTATCTAAATGTATCCCGATTCATATCAATTACTTTATAGAGGCTTAGCCAAATGAATCGGGTGTCAGGAACCAGATTTGAACTGGTGACACGAGGATTTTCAGTCCTCTGCTCTACCAGCTGAGCTATCCCGACTATTCCCGATACTGCATCCTTATTTTACTAGAGAAGTTGGGTATCTGTCAATTGAAAGGATCTTAGAAAGTCTCGTCCAGGTCCCGGAATTTATTGGATCGTCAAACGAACAACTTAGTCAGTTTCAGGATGAATAAAAATCTCCATTGTGAATCATTTAAATTCAAATGGGCTTGCTCAAAGATGTTCATTTGTACATGTATACTCTATCCCCAAAACTCGTGAGAAGATAAAAACCTTTCCGCTCAGAGCGGTTTGTAAAAGCGTCGGGGAATGGGAAAGAGAAGGAATTTGGAAGCGCTAACGAAAAAAGGATCAATAGAAAGAAAAGGATAGACTCAAGCGTTAGACAGCGAACTGGGCTGGGGATAGAGGGACTTGAACCCTCACGATTTCTAAAATCAACGGATTTTCCTCTTACTATAAATTGCATTGTTGCCAATATTGACATGTAGAATGGGACTCTATCTTTATTCTCGTCCAATGACTCAATTCGTAAAAAGATCTATCAGACTCTGGAGTGAATGATTTGTCTCTTCATTCTTCAATCTGAATTGATTCACAAGAATTCTTCCATTTTTCATATAACAAATACGGATTCGAGTCGTCATTAATCATTTAATATTTTATAGTAGTTCAGTACGCATACCTTACCTATGTATATTTTAATATATTATAGGGTTATCACTCTTTCTGAAGTTTCAAGAGAAAGATTCCTTTACCAACGTAAGACAATCAACTCCATTTGTTAGAACAGCTTCCATTGAGTCTCTGCACCTATCCTTTTGTATTTTCGCTTTCCGAACCTTGTTTTCAGAAAACGGGATTTGGCTCAGGATTGCCCATTTTTGTTAATTCCAGGGTTTCTCTGAATTTGAAAGTTCTCACTTAGCAAGTTTCCCTACCAAGGCTCAATCCAATTAAGTCCGTAGCGTCTACCAATTTCGCCATATCCCCCTTTGAGATTAGGATCTCACTGTGATGTCCTTCCCACTTGTCTTTTCTTTCTACCGGCACTATTGAATTTAGTAGAGACTTGTTGTTATCTCGAAAAAGTCTTTTCTCATCTTTGCTTTTTAGTCCAATCAAAAAGGATTTTATCATTTATGTCTCTACAATTCAATATAAGTGGAGCTATCCCATATATCTCTCTGTCCTCCGTCCGATCACTTTTCTATGTAATTTCCATTACTTAAACGGTCGATTTTGCGTCCTAAATTCCACCTTTCCGAATGAAAGCGGCGGCATGTCTCATTTGTTATAACTAAGAATTCCATTCAAGAATTCGAATTTGCAAGATAGATGATAGGGAAAGAGAGAAGGGTAATCCAAAGAATTTTTAATGTCGGTTGAATTCAAAAACAAAAAAATTTTTGAATCTTTATTCATTTCTTATTCAATAATCTATAATATTATTGTGAGAAAAAAGTCGAAATTCGATAGGCCCAACTGAATCGTTATGTTCTATAAGATTTCAGATTTTTTGAAATTCTAGATTTTCTTGTTTTTGATTCATATTTATTATGAATAGCTCATAAGTTCAAAAAATTTGTATTCGAATAGTTAATAGCAAGCAAGGATTCGGAGAGTTTATTGAATTCCTAGGCGTGTCGAATTTCTCGTATGTCAGCCTACTTAGCTCAGAAGGTAGAGCATCGCATTTGTAATGCGATGGTCATCGGTTCGATTCCGATAGTAGGCTTTTCTCTCTTTCTTTTTTTGATTTTTCATCATGGAGAATGTCCTTTTAAAATCAAAGACGAGTGAAAAAAATGTCTTCCGCATTTTGCTAAAAGTCATCGATTTCTATTAGGTTATAGGAACTTCCAACTAGGACATAAAAAGATCCTTTTCTTTTTCTATATCTATATAGAGAATATAAAGGAAAGAGCTGGATATTTCTTTATCCAATTCATCTCGTTATTCTTTAATAGTACAATAGTACATTTGAGTCAATTTCACTTCATTTCTCATTTAGTTCAGTTTGAGTTTAGTTTTATTCTGTAAAATGCAATTTCATCAATAAGAGTGAAATATAAATAAGAGGAAGGAGTCTTTATGTCACGTTACCGAGGACCTTGTTTCAAAAAAATACGTCGGCTGGGGGCTTTACCGGGCCTAACTAATAAAAGTCCCAAAGACCGAAAGGATCGTAGAAACCAATCGGGGTCTAGGAAAAAATCCCAATATCGTATTCGCCTAGAAGAAAAACAAAAATTGCGTTTTCATTATGGTCTTACAGAACGCCAATTGCTTAAATACGTTCGTATCGCCGGAAAGGCCAAAGGTCCAACAGGTCAGGTTTTACTACAATTACTTGAAATGCGCTTGGATAACATTCTTTTTCGATTGGGTATGGCTCCGACGATTCCGGGAGCTCGTCAATTAGTTAACCACCGACATATTTTAGTAAATGGTCGGATCGTAGACATACCAAGTTATCGCTGCAAACCCCGAGATACTATTACGGCAAAGGATGACGGAAAATCTAAAGTTCTAATTCAAAATTCTCTCGATTCCTTTCATCACGAGAAATTACCAAAACATTTAACTCTTGACCCAGTGCAATATAAAGGATTAGTCAATCAAATAATAGATAGTAAATGGGTCCGTTTGGAAATAAAGGAATTGCTAGTCGTAGAATATTATTCTCGTCAGACTTAAACCGAATGAAAATAAAAAATTTTTCTAATAACATCAAGGAATAAGGTAAAATGCGGACAACTTTGCTCCCTTTCGACGAAGGAAATTAACCTAAGGTTAAGAGAAAGAAGGGTTTGAGCCGTATTTTTTTCTGAGTTCGGTATCATAGATCGAGAGGGAGATTTTCTTTCCTTATCTCCCCCTTTCTTCCCAGTTTTTTACGTGCCACAGCCATTAGGAATAGAGAATCTATATCAAAGAACGGTCTAACTGTATGGAAGACTGATATCGATTCTTATTTGATCTATTGTGGTTAGGAAGATCGGTGCGTTGGGTGAAGGTACGGAAAGAGAGGGATTCGAACCCTCGGTAAACAAAAGCCTACATAGCAGTTCCAATGCTACGCCTTGAACCACTCGGCCATCTCTCCTACATAATGATTATGACCCAAAAACCGAGTGAATTGCGAGTCATTTATCTGAATGATTGGGTAGGTACGACTAATCAACTCTAACGATAAAAAGCTATCAAAATCGAAAATTTTTGATCCAAGTCAAAGAAAGATCTTTCCTTCAAGGCTCCCGAGATAAAGAGAAAATTGCTTGACTTGCGAAAACGGTTAACTCTTCCTGTTTGCCAAAACAAGGTTCTCTTCTTTGTCGGCATATCCCTTTCTTCCCGATTCAATCACGAAATTCGAACAAATCGACCAATTGAGGGATCTATCTTTTATAGACGCGAATTAATGGATCTCTTTAGATCATCATTCTAGTTAGACTACGATTCGATACCCTAAGACTTCTCAAACTCCTTTCCAATCCAGGTTGCGAGTTCTCAACAACAAACCCCTAGGCCATCGATCTAGTACAAATTCCTAAACTATCTTTTTATGGGATTGTTTTTCTATTTGGATTGTCTCGTGTATCCCCGCTATGTACACAAGACAAAATAAAATAGGCGGTTATTCTGTTCTCATCCTAGACTGATTATGAGTATTCGATCTTTTTTCTTCTTTGGATTCTAATTTCATCAAAATTTCGTGGGTTCTTCTAATCTGTAACTTCAATGTCATCGGCATCGTTTCCTTCATTGGTTATACGATTCCATTAGAATGAAATCGAATCGGGTTGCACTATTTTGTTTTTAGTTCTTATCAATTCCTGTGAAAAGGAATCATTTGAATAGTTGAATAGAAGGCACATAGTTTTTTGAATTTTGACTGGCGCTATTTTTATGTTATTTCGTACTGTACCATTCTTTTCGTTGTGGGATCCTGTTTCCATGAGAGAGAGGGAGTGCTAAGAATTTTCGAATGGATTGCTGCCTATGCCTAGACCGCGGATAAATGGAAATTTTATTGATAAGACCTTTTCAATTGTCGCCAATATATTATTACGAATAATTCCGACAACTTCCGGCGAAAAAGAGGCATTTACCTATTACAGAGATGGTGCGATTTGATTTTTTTATTGCT